TATTTCCATTTATTCATCAGAAGAAACGTCCCTTTTAAAGCAAGAATTGATTTTCCTTGATACCTAACATAATGCATGAAAGGATCTTTGAACAACCATAAATTTGCTTGAAAAGCCCTGGGAAAGTGCTCTCTTTTTCCATAGAAATAAATTCGTTCAATAAGGGCTCCAGAAGATGTTGATCGTAAGTGAGAAGATTGGTTACGGAGAAAGAGGAAGCCGGATTCATATTCACATACATGAAAAGTATATAGGAAGAAGAATAATCTCTGATTTCTTTTTGATTTTGAAAAAGAAGAACTGGCTTTCTTTGAATTTGAAGTAATAAGACTATCCCAATTATGACACTGATGGAGAAAGAATCTTAATAAATGCAAAGAGGAAGCATCCTTTATCCAATAGCGAAGAGCCTGAACTAATATTTCCAGATGGGCTGGGTAAGGTATTAGTATATCTAATACATAATTTAAATGTGAAAAGTTGTCCTCTAAAAAAGAAAATATTGAATGAATTGATCGTAAATTTTCGGATTGAACTACCCCTTTCCTTTCTAGGGAAGATATTAATCGCAGAGACAATGGAATTTCCATAATGATTGAAGAAACCTCTGACATTATTTGCGAATAAAAATGATTGGTCTGCCCCAAAAAAGGAGTCTGTTTAGAGTCATTAACAGAAAGAATCAAATGATTCTGTTCATACATTCGAATGATTAAACGTTTCACAATAAGTAAGCTGGATTTATTGTCATAACCTGCATTTTCCAACAAAATTGATCTATTTAAACCATGATCATGAGCAAGTACATAAATATACTCCTGAAAGATAAGTGGATATAAGAAGTAGTGTTGTTGAGATCTATCTAGCCCTAAATAGCTTTGGAATTTATCCATTTGAAATTCTATTTAAATGAAAGGTAGAGGACTTTGGGGGTTATAAATGATACATAGTGCGATACAGTCAAAACAAGGTATTATAGTACAAACCGAATAGATACCTCGGATCCAGATAAACTTATCAACAGATTCTCTATCATCTCTTTTTCCATTTAATTTTAAGTTTTTATGTTCGTTTTCCTTATAGGATGACAAGATGATTAGAAATCCTTTACTTTTTTCAACCCAATCGCTCTTTTGATTTTGGAAATTGATTTATCAATATACTGTTTCTTATACACATACATCTCCATTATTCCATTATAGAATGGAGAGTGGTAATATTTAGGATTCATTAAAAAATCAATAATATTTTTTCCTGGGAGAAAGCCTTCCCGTATTGGGCACTAATATTTTTTTAACGTCTAATTAGATCGGGTAATCATTCAAATTCAGAATGAAAGCTCGTTGCTTTTTCTTTCCCTATAATAAAAATGAAATTAATTGAAGCCGTGGGGCCCTATCCATTTATTAATTCGACCCAACTTGAAATTGACTTCGGTTTGCTCCCTTTCAATAATTTAAAGAAGGCTTTGTACCGAGCCGGAAAGAATAAAATATTCTCAGAACTCTTAATTGATACGACATGCTATTTTTTCCATTCATTCCCTTTCAGGATCAGTCGCGGTCTTCCAAACTTTACCGATAGTATGGACGAATCCCTCGCTTCATCTAAATGTGTAAAAGATCCTAGCCGCACTTAAAAGCCGAGTACTCTACCATTGAGTTAGCAACCCAAATATAAAAGGGTATGTAGATACAATCAGAATAAAACAAAATTATTAAATTAAAGCATTACTCTACGAAATAAAAAATCTAAAAAAAATTTCTACTCTATTAAATTTTTCTACTCTATTTGGAACATAAAAATGACTAAATCAGAATCAGATGAAAAAATAAAAAATTGCCCGACCAAAAAAATAAATAAATGTAAAAATGGTAGAACATCCCCTATTTCTATGTTATCCACTTTTTCAATCAAAAATCCGGGTATCAAAGCTAATCCAACGAACCCATCATTTGAATCAACAAGTAAAAATAAAAAAGAAAACCTATGGGACGGAAATAAATAGATCTGCTTATCACGATGAATTATATTTGTTCGATACAACGTTGTCAACATAAAGGTTAAGAAAAGAATACGATGAAAAAATACAAAAACTTAAATTGAATAATAGTAAAAAAAAGGACTTGTGTTGGATTGGCACTGCATATACCTATATTTATATACTAAATTTTGAGTTTTTAGATTAGATGGAGAATAATATAAAAAAATTGAATCCATATAGAATAAAGAACTTCTATTCCTTGTTTGTTACTTGGTATTAGAGTTCAAATGAAAACCACCCGATTACAGGTAATGCCATAATTTTCTATTTTTTGAGGATCAATCAAATACGGTTTCCTTAGAAAAAGATTCTATAGAAAAGGATTCTATAAAAGCAATGAGAAATAGATACGAATAGACCAAGAAAGGAAATAAAAAAACATAGTATAGAAAAGATATCCAAAATGATATAGAAATCACTATCCTACCCTTAGTTTTTATTTCCTTAATTTAATTTTGTTTGATTAGGGCAAAGTTACTTAAAAACCTCTGCCTTTTTTAAAATATCCTGAACAGTTCCTGTAGGCTGAGCGCCTTTTTCAAGGAAATAGAGAATAGCGGGAACGTTTAAATAAGTTTGATTCTTGATCGGATCATAAAAACCCACTTTCCGAAGATCTCTTCCTTCTCTTCGAGATCGAACATCAATTGCAACGATTCGATAGACGGCTCATCGGGATAGATGTAGATGAAAAAGAACCCCCCCCCCTAGAACCGTATAGGAAGTTTTCTCCTCGTACGGCTCGAGAAAAAATGATTCGAAGTTTTATCTATGGATAAAATTTGATTAGAATAAATAGGAAAGGAATCCGTAAAATAAATTAATAAATTCTATAATTTCAATTTCACTCATTTTTATTTAGCTTACTTCCTGAAGAAGAAAAAATCATTTGTACTCATAACTCAAGTTCAATAATATAATATCTCAAATATCTTAAAGAAAAATCTTTAATTTAATATTTAATATATATATTTTTTTTTGAGTGGTCTTTAACCCACCCTTTTTGTCTCGTTTAAAATCTATTTTGATTCGTTATTCGGATCCGTGAGACAATTGAAGTGGTGTTTCCTTGTTCTGGGATCCTTTATCTTTGTTTTAAATCATTGGGTTTAGACATTACTTCGGTGCTTCTTAATCCTTTCAAAATGGTAGCAACATACCCCTTTTGCGATTTCTTTCTATCAAAGAATCATACCGACGGTTGATTCGTGCGCGATACACTACGTATCGAAAAAGTTTTAGCCGTTCCAACAAATTTTTTGAATTGAAAAATTGCTCGAATCGGATCCTTTCGATTTCTATATCGAAGATATCGAAGATATACTTACGAAGTTGTTCCAATTTATGAATTGGCATTAACCCTAGATCGTTGCCCCTGAGAAATTAATCAATACTTTCTACTCGAGCTCCATCATGAACTATTTACATTACAACCCAATAAAAAAAAAGAAGGGCTCTAGTAGAATAGAACAAATGACGTCGAGCCAAGAGCACCTTCATTCCTATATAAAATGGTGGATGTAAGAAAAAGAATCCACACCGGATCGTGTCCTTCAAGTCGCACGTTGCTTTCTACCGCATCGTTTTAAACGAAGTTTTACCATAACATTCCTCTAATTTGGAACCAGTACGGAATTGATTCAATTATGGAATCATGAATAGTCATTGGTTCAGTCGGTACAGAGACAAAGTAATTTATATTTTTTCTTATCTACATACTTATCTACATAGATAATAAAGATTTTTCTGAAGAAATATTAGCAAGACCCCAGCTTTTTTGTATGAATGGAACGTTTTTTTATAAATATCTATTTCAAAAAAATATCTAACAGAAATATCTAGAAATCTAAACTAAATAGATATAGAAATAACATAACTAACAGAAATCACACGAAAAAATAAATTCTATTTTACTCTGCCTCTTCAAGTGACTCAATAAGATAGACCGGCCCATTTCCAACTTCCCAAAGAGTCAACCCATAAGGAATCATTACAAATCTTGATACTTGAAAAAGTTTCCAACTTCTACATCATTATTTGAGTCAAGTTTTACAGTAAAGACTCCCTTTTATTATCATAAGAAATAAGAAAGAAAAATCTCTGTTTCTTTTCGAATGGAATTGTCAATGATGTAAAGCAAATAAGCTAAATCAAACAATAAAAAAAAATATCGAAAATATATATCATTGTTAAATAAAATATTTTAGGGATGCCAATTCTTTTTCACAAAAAGGGAAACACTATTGTCACTGAAACAGGATAAGAATACATACCTATAGGTTAAGCGCTTCCTCTTTTATATGTATTTTCATTTCATATTTTTTTTTTTAACCTGATGAGGTTAAGTAATCTTTCTACAACTATGATCTACGGCCCATCTTAGCTTTATCTGGGTCACAAAGGGGTTCAGTTACTTTTGCATATCATTTGAACTCGATTTAGTTCAGTTTGTGAAAAACTCAGATATGCTTCCGCAAAGAATCATTCAAAATCAAAAAAGAAGGAGGAATAATATAATATTCTATGCAATATTAGACCTTGAAACAGAACCTCCTTGAACAAAAAACAAATATTAGGATACAATGGATACGCTCTGGGACGGAAGGATTCGAACCTCCGAATAGCGGGACCAAAACCCGTTGCCTTACCGCTTGGCTACGCCCCATTTCCATTTTTATTGGACAATAATACTAATAAAGAATAATATTGGTATTAAGTCTTCGTCAATTCCAGTCCAACTATCTAGAGAAACTCTTTTTTCTTTATCTTTATAGAATCTATTATAGATTCATGCTAGGATTTTGGCATGTGTATATCTCGAATTCAACTGAATTTATTGATCATTACATATAATTCAATTAAGATATTGTATGAAAGTATGATTTCTTCTATTCTCCTTTGAGAATTGGAGGATTTTTGATTGAGCAGAAAAAAAAAGAAGGATTTTTTTGTTTACCTTACTTTCTTCATTTTTCCTTAACTCAATCAAAATGCAATTATTTCGACGAAAAAAAAAGTCTGTTATGCTTAATATTTTTAGTTTGATCTGTCTTAATTCTGCCCTTTATCCGACTAGTCTTTTCTTCGCCAAATTGCCCGAAGCCTATGCTTTTTTGAATCCAATCGTAGATGTCATGCCAGTTATACCCCTGTTCTTTTTTCTTTTAGCCTTTGTTTGGCAAGCTGCTGTAAGTTTTCGATAAGAGCTTTAATACTATCCTAGAAAATTCATGATTTATTCGAGAAAAATTATAACAATTGATAAGATCAAATAAGTCTGACAGTATGAACCTTCGATTCAAACTCTCGGATAGTCGCGAGAAATCCGGCTCGCCCTATTTCCTTTCCCCATTTTAATCCTTTTTCGGGGAAATACCTTATGAGCTTAGGGTCCCTTAGAATATCTAATTGTGGGTATGAAAGTGATTTGTGGTAATTAAATTAAAGACTCTTATTACAAATTTCAACTTCATTTGATTTGAATTTCTGAACATTCTTTTCTATTTCTATAATTCATTTCTTGGTGTCAAAATAGGATATGTGATATAAAAGTGGAGGATCTATTATCTTTTCTCGTTTTTCTTTTTCAAAAAATGATCTTGGAGGTTGTGTAATGCTTACTCTCAAACTTTTCGTTTACACAGTAGTAATATTCTTTGTTTCTCTCTTCATTTTTGGATTCCTATCCAATGATCCAGGACGTAATCCTGGACGTGAAGAATAAAATAAAAATTTAGTTTTTCTTGTTTGATTTTACAATTTTATTAATATTTTATTTTAGCTATTCCACATATTTAATTTAATTAGGAAAAAAAAATAAAAAGGGGTTTGCAAAAATTGAAAGAAAAAAATAGAAAGTCATCAACGGAAACGGAAAGAGAGGGATTCGAACCCTCGGTACGAATAACTCGTACAACGGATTAGCAATCCGCCGCTTTCGTCCACTCAGCCATCTCTCCCAATTGAAAAAGATAATTACTATGTTACATTACACATCAAGTAAGGATTAAATAAAGTATTTCTTTTACATTCTTTATCGTTATTATAGAATTAGCAATTCCATTTAGATGCTCGAAAGATCCAAATAGAATAGAAAGATAAATAAAGAGGACCTTCTTGCTTTTATTTTGTTCGAAGTGCCTTTTGGGCCTGGCCCGGTCAATACCCAGCCGGGCCTTTTTTTGTTCCAATGAATTCCCGTTTTTTTGTTTATAGGCAACATACTCTAAATAGCCAATTTGGTATCTGTGTAAAAATTTCCCTTCTGGGGTTTACATATACTTATCATTTTTGTTATAATAGAATCCAGAAATTGAGAAGGATTTTTGATTCAAAAGAATCAATTAAGTATGTATCCATTTGTATTTTCTTATGTCATTAGGGAAATCAAATTTTAGATTCAAATCCAAGAATAAGTCACGAATTCTCAGTCAACGAATAGTTAATGGTTCCCTTTTGTCATAAATTTCGGCTTTTTTAAGCGAAAATAGACATTTGATTTTTCAATAGAAAGTTGAGTGGAAGTTTTTCGGCATTGTGGGAAGATACGATACAATCAATCGAGGGGGTAGATCAAATACATTACAATAAATAAATTAAATACAATACGAAAGGATAAAAACTTTTCTAATTTTTATACATAAATTTAGATTTAGAAAAAGGATTTAAAAAGGGATGCAAGATGCAAGTACAATAAACTAAAGTTTAGTAATCCAACCGAAAAAGGAAAATTTTTTCCTATTGTGTATCGTTTTGGCGGCATGGCCGAGTGGTAAGGCGGGGGACTGCAAATCCTTTTTCCCCAGTTCAAATCCGGGTGCCGCCTCATCAACAAATGAATCTAAATCTCTTATTCTGTTCTGCTGTCTTATTCTGTTCTGGGGATTTTGTAAAAGCTTGGAAATCCTTGAATCTAAAATTCAAAGAAAGATTATATTGGATATTGGATGGATTTTTTTATAGTTTATAGAAAACAAAAAGTGCAAAAAAATTATTTTTTTTTTTTTTTAGACCCGTCGTCAAGAGTATAATATACTATCTCCCAACTCCTTCAGAGAGACAATCGGGAAAGGGTACGAATTAGATCAAATAGGAAATAAAAGTATGTAATAGATAGCAATTTTTTTTTACTTTGAAGGGCAAGAAAAAGGAATGGGTCTCTTTTTTTATTACTAGATAGAATAGATGTTCCATTCCATTAGTAACATTCCCTTATAGTGTCATTGTATATTTTACTTGTATTTAGTCTTTCCCTATTAGAAATCATATAGGAATTTTTGAAATGGATTTATTTGACTGGTTCATCAATAGTGTTCGGCCAGAATCCCTTTTTGACTCTGGACCATTCATTCTACTATTATTAGTGAGCAATAATGGAATAATTCTATCATAGAGATAAGGGATATAATTCACATGGATATAGTAAGTCTCGCTTGGGCTGCTTTAATGGTAGTCTTTACATTTTCCCTTTCACTCGTAGTATGGGGAAGAAGTGGACTTTAGAAGCACTCCTAATTTAGTTAACGGTATCAATTGTTTTATAGATCGTTCTGCAACTCATTTTTTATTTAAATTGAAATAATTTTCAATTTAAATAAAAAGATCCTCATTTCAAAATTCCCTTGGATTCTAGTGGATAAATGTATTCTATAACAGTAAAACGATTTTTTCAGATTCATCGGAATAAATAGATGTATCAAAGAAATAGAATCGGGTCCTACGTCAATTCCATATATGGATAAATAACTACATAGATTGAAGATAGAAGCTAATATAGTATACCAACTTTATTAGAAAGTCAAGTACAATTTTATTTTATACATTACTATAACACTAATAGAGAGTATGATAAGAAAAAAATTTCTTTCTTACCATACTCTCGGATCCCATAGAATACCGCCGATTATAGCCCGTTGATTTCATTTAATAGAATACTTTTCTTTTGATTTCTTCAAATATGGATAAGAATTCAGAAGTCAAGTTTCATTCAAAGTAATTAATCGTTTTGACTGACTGTTTTTACGTAAATTATAAGTAGAAAGGCAGTAGGAACTAAAATGAACAGTGCAGTAGCAATAAATGCAAGAATATTTACTTCCATAATCTCATCGTTTTTTTATTTCACAATAACTCGGGATTTAATCCCATAGAGATGATAAATCTTTCACCTGTCAATTCAATGAATGCATTACCTATCGATGATCTTGAATCGGATCAATATCATATCATGAATAACAATATCTGAGCTATTAAATTAATTCGTCGTCGAGAATTGAATAGTATAACATACGAAGATCCTTTATCCATACCGAATCCAATCTTGGATTCCCCGACCGAGCAAAAATTCCTTTTTTATCCTTTCTTTTTTTGTATGTAGTCAAACGAAGTATCATCTAACCACCCATCCGTTTCCATTAAAAACCCAAAAAGAGAGGAATTAGGTTCTAAATTTTAATGATCCAATTTTCTTTGGAAGACAAAGAAGTATGAGAAAGATGAGGCGCGGGATAAAAGATGGAATATTCTATCAACTTCACTATTTTAGTTATTTTAATTTTAGTTTAGGGTTTATTCTTTCTTTGACAGAATCCTGAAAAAAAAAAAGAGAGGAAACCTCTTCGGGATTCAATTATGCTCTCTGTCCCCTCTTTCACAGAAAATGGAGAGGCGAATTGATGTACTTATTGGATCCGTCGGGACTGACGGGGCTCGAACCCGCAACGTCCGCCTTGACAGGGCGGTGCTCTAGCCTATTGAACTACAATCCCAGGGAAATAAGAAGAGATCTAGCAGAAAATTTGAATTCTTTTTTATTCTCTTGTATCAGGTAAGGTATTTCTTAAGAACAAGAGAGTTCTACCGTCTGATAGTAGATTGGCAAATTGTTGGGCCGAGCTGGATTTGAACCAGCGTAGACATATTGTCAACGAATTTACAGTCCGCCCCCATTAACCACTCGGGCATCGACCCAACGCCTAAATTTTTTAGACGTTCCATAATAAACTTCCTTTCGTCTACCAGGCAGACTTGACAAATACGGCTACGGATCATTTGATAGAAAATACCACTCCTATAGTCTTGAGTCTTGGTATACCCCCAGAGGGACTTGAACCCTCGTTTTCTCCGTGAAAGAGAGAGGTCGTAACCACTGGACCATAGGGGCCTACGGCCGCCTTCATAAATCAACTAGAAATAAAAGGTCCCGAGGGCCGGCCAAATCAAAAAGCACTAGAATATGGGTAATAAGACAAATACCATAGGTAATAAGAAAAATACCTTGAGGTAATATAAAAATAGAATAGGAAAAACATAATAGGTAAGGTAATAAGGCCTAGTAGGGTTACCTTATTAACTTTAACTTAATATAACTCAGGCCGAGATCCATCTTTAGTAGATCCATAGTATATAACTCCTTAAGTATTCTGGGGGTTAGTTAATGGTAATCAAATCAAACTTTACCATTAAACTATATAACCTTGAAACTTTATTTCATTGGTCTTTCTCATCTTTATCTCTCTCATTCACAAAGGGTTATGCGTTGGATCCATGATCCTTCACTCTGCAGTAGATTCAAGATGGTTTACCAAAATAGGATTTGGTCGGTCAAATTATATTGACCCCTAAGTCATACTGTCAATTAACAACACGACAGGACAGGAGGGTAATAAAAGAACGGAGAAGACATAGATATAGATATAAAATAAATAAATTAGATAGATATATCTGCGTTAATAATAATAAATATTCATATCATATAGTTTTCTGGTATTCAATATTCAAGTAGATTAGAATATCAATCAAGTAGATTAGAATATCAATATCAATACCGTTATATTATACTATAAAAATAAATAAATAGAAAATAAATAATATTCTAAAAAAATCCCAAAGCATAGTAAGCCTAAGTGGGAGAATTCTGTTTCTAAGACTGTTTTATCAATTCCGTTCCGCTTGCAT